TCGGTTTTCTACTAGCAGCTTTGACTATAACCTCAGCTCTATTTATCGGCTTGAGCAAGATACGACTTATTTGAAATTAATTAAATGAACAGTTCATACAAAAATCTTTCTGTGATAGTTCATATATTCTATAGTTCCTTACCGTATCAATTTCCAATTTTTGGTCATTGAGATTTAGAGTCAATACGGATTACTATTTATATTTAAGCATAGATATTACCTCCCCCTTCCCCTCTCAAACAAATTGAAATGATTGAAGTTTTTCTATTTGGAATCGTCTTGGGTCTAATTCCTATTACTTTGGCTGGATTATTTGTAACTGCATATTTACAATACAGACGTGGTGATCAGTTGGAACTTTGATTAATTAACATCCCTTTTTTGATTGACCTCCTACTTCCTTTAATTCGCGGGAGGTCAAAATTAGATTGGTTTCATTTTTTCGGTGGTAATTTTCGACCTAGCGCGACTAACAAGAACACAGAATCACGCTCTGTAGGATTTGAACCTACGACATCGGGTTTTGGAGACCCACGTTCTACCGAACTGAACTAAGAGCGCTTTATTATCACAATGAATATTTTGTGACCCCAATACGTCTTGCATATATACTATCATAAAATGAAAGATTTTTTATGTATATCCAATTTTCTTTTAATCGATCTCAATTGATCCCCCGTTACTGTTCAAAGTAATAGGTAGGGATGACAGGATTCGAACCTGCGACATTTTGTACCCAAAACAAACGCGCTACCAAGCTGCGCTACATCCCTTTCAATTGGTCTACAGTGTCATTGTAGAGAATCCCTGTTTTGTTTTCCATATCTTTATTTCTTCCATTGATATACACAAATATCTTGTCATTTCTTCTTTTTGGTCTCATATAACATATAATTATATTAAAAATAGTAAAAGACTTCTATTATATTAAAGTATGAAATAAATATGAGACCCTGTAAAAAATGACTATTTTTCGAGAATTTCTGGCCTAAAGGGGCATATTTGTTTCTTTTAAGATTCAGAAAAGTACGATCTATTTTGTACATTTCAACTTGAATTAGGAATTCCGCGTACAAATACAAGCGGTCAGTCATTAAGTACATATACACATCTGGTTATATATGTATTAGCATTATGTATTAGAAATAATAAAGAAGGAGGAGAATTTAAAATGCGAGATCTAAAAACATATCTCTCCGTGGCACCGGTAGTAAGTACTCTATGGTTCGGGTCTTTAGCAGGTTTATTGATAGAGATCAATCGTTTTTTTCCGGATGCGTTGATATTCCCCTTTTTTTCATTCTAGTTATTGATATGGTAGGGGGGGAAGAGGATTAGAGATAGAATCAAATATCTGTAACTAATCCCTTCCCTTCTTTTTTTTTTTTCGAATATACGTTAGAAAAACAAAAAGGGGATTCCCCCTCTGTGAAACTAGTAATTCGGGCCAGGCTCAAATTTAAATAAAATTAATAAAAAATAGTGATGGTTGGGGCAACAATATCATACAAGATACTTAAATAAAAATTAAATGCTGTACGGCAATTTAAAATTCTAAATCGAGTAATATAGTTAGAAATCATTATATTACTTACTTATTAATATATTGTTATTATTACTATATTGATTTATATTGATTTATTGCAACGAAACCTTTCTTTCATAATTCGATTTCGAGCTACCTGTTTTTTTTTGTTCCTTTCTTCTTCCTCGTTTCGGATCGGAAAATCAAAGAGTTGAATGAATCAAAAACCAAAGGAGGCTCATGGCCAAGGGTAAAGATGTCCGAGTAACGGTGATTTTGGAATGTACCAGTTGTGTTCGAAATCGTGTTAATAAGGAATCAACGGGCATTTCCAGATATATTACTCAAAAGAATCGACATAATACGCCTAGTCGATTGGAATTGAGAAAATTCTGTCCCTGTTGTTACAAACATACGATTCACGGGGAGATAAAGAAATAGATCGAACCGGTCACTCGTGTGTCAGTCTTCCGTTCCAAGGAAGATCAAAAATGACATATTAGATATATCTAATATATAACAATATATAACAATATATAATATATATTAATTTTAATATAAACAAACCAAATCCTATTTCGATCAGATCAACCGTGATGGAGAATTAAGAAATAGGATTAGGATCTTTTCTTTAGGATAAGGAATAAACAAACCATGGATAAATCCAAGCGAATCTTTCTTAAATCCAAGCGATCTTTTCGTAGGCGTTTGCCTCCGATCCAATCGGGGGATCGAATTGATTATAGAAACATGAGTTTAATTAGTCGATTTATTAGCGAACAAGGAAAAATATTATCTAGACGGGTGAATCGATTGACCTTAAAACAACAACGATTAATTACTATTGCTATAAAACAAGCTCGTATTTTATCTCCGTTACCTTTTCTTAATAATGAGAAACAATTTGAAAGAAGCGAGTCAACCGCTAGAACTACTGGTCTTAGAACCAGAAAAAAATAGGCTGACTCTTGAATTGAATCAAAAAAAATCCCAATCCAAACTCAAATGCGGATTGACGCTTTTTTTTTCTAAAAATAGGAAATCCAGATTTGATTGTCGTGTCGTTTGAAAAAAAAAAAAAAAAAAATTGGGGAAGAATAGAAGAATAAGAAATATTTTTTATTCAACATGTTTCTTCATTTTCATTTTGACGACTTTTTCATATTTTATCATACTAATTTCTACTCTACCTTCCCAGAGTTCATTCTCCAGGGAACTCCATTTAAACCATTCCAACGGATTCCCTTCACTCTCTTTATTTTATGATCTCATTGGAAATCATATAAAGACAACTCTTATTTAATATAGCTATTTGTGCAAGTATTTTACGATTAAGAAGCAATTGTTTCTTGTACAGATTGTGTATTAATTTACTATAACTAAAGTATACTTTATTGTCTCGAATTACTGCATTTATACGAGTAATCCACAAACGACGAAAATCTCTCTTTTGTCTACCCCTATCCCGATGAGCCGAAACCAAAGCTCTTATTTTCTGTTGAGTAATAGTCCGAGTAAGTCTTGAATGAGCCCCTCGAAAAGTTGATGCAAATAAACGGATTTTTGTTCTACGTCTTCGAGCTATATACCCTCGTTTAATTCTGGTCATTGAATAAATGAAACTTTGATGAATAACTAATTGATTTCCTTTCTTTCAGTTATTCCCTTCCCGTGTCCTAGTCTATTAATAACAAAACGGATTCTTCCAATGTATAAAATAAAAATTCCAATGGCTTTTGCTACTCTAACCTTCCCGACCACGATTTTTTTCTAGGCATTTCGCCTAGAAATCAAAATTGTATTGATACTAGGTATCAAAAACACATAGTAAATAAAAAGGTAATAAATAAAAATGGATTATAGTGGGTTCCATCGTTTCTATGGTTACTTCTTAAACGGCGAGGTCCTCTCTATACACCGGAGCCCTTCCTTCATTTAATCAATGTTATTGTTAACTTGTACAGTTCACACCCTTTGGCTCTACCCATAATTATCTAGTACTAGGTCTTTCACAACGAGATCTATTTATACAGTAACGGTATTTAATTATGAAGATTTGCTGAGTAGCTGACCCTGTTAGTCCGTTCTTGCAAGAATAAGGCCTAAAATTTTGACTTTTTAAAATAAGATTTCCCCTGCTTAATGAATACCATTTGCTATCAATGGGGAATCCTTTCTCATCTTAAATTTAAAATTGAGGTGATTGGATTTGCACCAACGGGAACCATACATTTGATACCCCAATCGAAGGATAGATCTTTTTTTAAGATATTGAATATTCAATGGAGTTCGTCCATTCTATTCTATCCTACTCACTGGTACGGATCGGTGATACTGGATCAATTGTTTTCTTTCTTTTGTCCTAGTCCATGGTCTGAACGAGTCGCACATACACCCTAGTACATGTTCCTCGTCGCTGAGGACATCCTCCAAGAGCGGGGGATTTCGTGACATTTCTGATTGGCTGTCTTGTGTTTCTAATAAGTTGTTTAATAGTTGGCATGTTGAATCATATATATAATGGGCTGGTTTAGATCGATCTTAACCGGATGCTTAGGAATTCTTTTTTTTTTTCTATATTTTCAATTTCTATATTAAGAAATTAATAAATAGAATATTAAATCCGGTAAGAAGATAAAATACCAAATCACGAATTCATGTGAAATCCTTGTTCTTTTTCTTTTTTATTCAGTCGCTACAAGATCAACAATTCCATGAGCTTGGGCTTCTGTTGCTGACATAAAAACATCTCTTTCCATGTCTTCGGATACAACCCATAGGGGTTTGCCTGTCCTTTGTGCATAAACCCTTGTGATGGTTTCGCGCAGCTTCAGCAGCTCTTCCGCTTCCAGGACAAATTCTCCCGTCTGTGCCTCATAAAAAGAACTAGCAGGTTGATGGATCATTACCCTGATAATATATGATATAACATAAAAAATGTTTCTTCTATCTCGCATGATGAAAGTGAGGAGATAAAGAATAATCAAAAAGATATAATTGAACAACCGTACAGGCATCTTTTGCGCATTGCATACGGCTCTATAATGGAATTCGCTTTTTTTACCTTACCTTACTTACATCGAAGAAATATAAAATAAATGATAGGGTCTATCAGACTCGGGTTGGTAAATGATCCAATAACCATCCTTCCTTTTGTAGTAGTTCAAAAATACTATAAAAATACTATGATGGTTCCGTTGCTTTATATATTTATTTCGTCTGTTATTTAGCAATCCCAAAGTTTCTTTTTTTTTTTTTCAAATAAAAAAACAAGATTTATTTTCATATTCTTTCATAACCTAAAAATTGTTAAGATTAAGAGCCCCTGCTGTGAAAACAAAAAAGTTTGTGACGCTGAAATAGGCCTCCCGATAGATTGGCTAAAATCGAAAATGCCTTTTTATCTCATACTACTCTTTCGATACGTAATCTAAGGGTTTAAAAAAAATTTCTCATATCGAATTCGAAGTGCCATGCTATTATTACTTAATATTCATATAGTGCGAAGGCATAGTTTTCTTTTTTTCTCTCAAATCAAATAAAAAACTCATTGGCGCCGAGCGTGAGGGAATGCTAGACGTTTGGTAATTTCCCCTCCAACAAGAATAAAAGATCCCATCGAAGCGGCTAATCCCATGCATATTGTCTGTATATCTGGTCGCACAAATTGCATAGTATCATAAATAGCTACTCCGGGTATTACCCATCCGCCAGGAGAGTTTATAAACAAATACAGATCTTTGGTATCATCCTCTATGCTGAGATATACCATAAGACCAATAAGTTGATTCGAGATCTCGCTATCAACCCCTTGGCCTAAAAAAAGTAATCTTTCTCGATAAAGTCGGTTGATTGGGATAAAATGGTATCCCTTAGAAACCGTACATGCACCTTTTGATGCATACGGTTCAACAAAAATCATGAAAAAAAGGAATCAATGTGTAGATTCTAGCTTTTTTTTCCTAACAGGTTTTTTTAACTTATAAAATGGACTTTTCTTTCATTTTTCAAGAAAGATGGGTTTTGGCCTGTTTTGTTTATCTAAAAAAAATTGCTAAACTTATCTGACTAACTTCTCATTGATGTATTGTTTCATCGAGATACAATCTAAATCGCGATGTAATTTTCTTGTTCCTGACTGGGCTTCTTCAATTTTTTTAGGTTTATGCTCTACTCCGAGTAAAGATCCGCCCGATTTGGATTTGTACATATAGGACAAATGCCCCAATACCACGTCCTTTTGCTATGACTTCCCCATTTTTTTTTCAATTTATTTCATGTCTTCCAACAAATATTCAACGCATTTATCATATTACTCGATTGATTAACAGTTTGAGATCACTTCTATTTCTAAATATCTAAATAAATAGAAATAACTAAAATATGATATAAATATGATATTAAGTCGTAATCATAAATATATTTATTACCAATTGGTTTTCTTTCTAAACGGAGCCTGGATACTTCATTTGATTGGTCTAACCAAGCCAACCATAAATTATTCTAATTGATAATATTAGTCCGTATACCCTCCCTAAAAAATGGATCTAATTGCACTTCACGCTCCAAATTTTTGATAATTGAATCAATCTTTCTCGGGCGAAAGAGGGGATATCTCGATCGGGGAAGAGAACGGGGAAATACCGTATGCCCAATATATCTGACAAGTCGCACTATACGTCAATCCACAATGCATCTTCCTCTCCAGGACTTCGAAAAGGTACTCTTGGAACACCAATAGGCATTAAATAAAAGAAAAATTAAGTACTATATCTCACTTTGATGTGAAAGCGTAACAGTGGGTTTAGTGGCCTAATACTATTGATTTTATTATCCTATTTTATCCATAGATTGACTAAGTTCATAAAAAAAGAAGACAAAATGAATAAAGGAAAATTCTTACAAATGAGTCCTTTGAATGATGAACAAATATATATATATTCACTCATATAAAATGGTATCAACCCCCTTACCATTGCGTATTGTTACTTATCGGGTGTAGAATAGATCTGCTTCTTTTTGTTCCTACGAACAAAATAGTTTCATTATTACTAAAAGTAATTATTACGAAAAGCATCAAACAAATATTAATCCTTTCCCCGAGAGAATCCCCTAAAAAAGGGGTCTATAGCATAGCTTTTTCCAATGCAATAAAGTTACATTGTGTCTATTTTTCGTTGATAAAGGGGTATTTCCATGGGTTTGCCTTGGTATCGTGTTCATACCGTCGTATTGAATGATCCCGGTCGTTTGATTTCTGTCCATATAATGCATACAGCTCTGGTTGCTGGTTGGGCCGGTTCGATGGCTCTATACGAATTAGCCGTTTTTGATCCCTCTGATCCTGTTCTTGATCCAATGTGGAGACAGGGTATGTTCGTTATACCCTTCATGACTCGTTTAGGAATAACGAATTCATGGGGCGGTTGGAGTATTACAGGGGGGACTGTAACGAATCCGGGTATTTGGAGTTACGAAGGTGTGGCCGGGGCACATATTGTGTTTTCTGGCTTGTGTTTTTTGGCAGCTATCTGGCATTGGGTGTATTGGGATCTAGAAATATTTACTGATGAACGTACAGGAAAACCCTCTTTGGATTTGCCTAAGATCTTTGGAATTCATTTATTTCTCTCAGGGGTGGCTTGCTTTGGTTTTGGTGCATTTCATGTAACAGGATTGTATGGTCCTGGAATATGGGTGTCCGATCCTTATGGACTAACCGGAAGGGTACAGGCCGTAAATCCAGCGTGGGGTGTGGAGGGTTTTGATCCTTTTGTTCCGGGAGGAATAGCTTCTCATCATATTGCAGCAGGGACCTTAGGTATATTGGCAGGTCTATTTCATCTTAGTGTTCGTCCACCCCAACGCCTATACAAAGGATTACGTATGGGAAATATTGAAACCGTCCTTTCCAGTAGTATTGCTGCTGTCTTTTTTGCAGCTTTTGTAGTTGCTGGAACTATGTGGTATGGTTCAGCAACTACCCCGATTGAATTGTTTGGTCCCACGCGCTATCAATGGGATCAAGGATACTTCCAACAAGAAATATATCGAAGAATTGGTGCTGGCTTAGCCGAAAATAAAAGTTTATCCGAAGCTTGGTCTAAAATTCCTGAAAAACTAGCTTTTTATGATTACATCGGCAATAATCCGGCAAAAGGGGGATTATTCAGAGCGGGCTCAATGGACAACGGGGATGGAATAGCTGTTGGGTGGTTAGGACATCCTATCTTTAGAGATAAAGAGGGGCATGAACTTTTTGTACGTCGTATGCCGACGTTTTTTGAAACATTTCCAGTTGTTTTGGTCGACGGGGACGGAATTGTTAGAGCCGATGTTCCTTTTAGAAGGGCAGAATCAAAATATAGTGTCGAACAAGTAGGTGTAACTGTTGAGTTCTATGGCGGCGAACTGAATGGAGTCAGTTATAGTGACCCTGCTACTGTGAAAAAATATGCTAGACGTGCTCAATTGGGTGAAATTTTTGAATTAGACCGTGCTACTTTGAAATCCGATGGTGTTTTTCGTAGCAGTCCAAGGGGTTGGTTTACCTTTGGGCATGCTTCGTTTGCTTTGCTCTTCTTCTTCGGACACATTTGGCATGGTGCTAGAACCTTGTTTAGAGATGTTTTTGCTGGTATTGATCCGGATTTAGATGCTCAAGTGGAATTTGGAACATTCCAAAAACTTGGAGATCCAACTACACGAAGACAGGTAGTTTGATACAATATTGCTTTGTTACTTTTCGTTTTTATTTTATTTGACTGACTATAGGGTTGGGGTACCGGATAAATCTTGATTTGACATTTGACTCGCTGCCTTTTCTTTGACTTTTGTTCTTTCTTTATCCGGGAGACGGTCCAAAATAAACAGGTATGGAAGCTATAATTGTAAACCACGATCGAATCTATGGAAGCATTGGTTTATACATTTCTTTTAGTCTCAACTCTAGGAATAATTTTTTTCGCTATCTTTTTTCGCGAACCGCCTAAAGTTCCAACTAAAAAGTAAAAGGATGAAATGATTTTTCATTATCTCAATTGAAATGATTTTTCATTATCTCAATTGAAAGTAATGATCCTCCCAATAGTGGGAGGATCATTACTTCGACTAGTCCCCGTGTTCCTCGAATGGATCTCTTAGTTGTTGAGAGGGTTGCCCAAACGCAGTATATAAGGCGTACCCAGTAAAACTTACAAGTAAACCAGATAAAAAGATGGCGACTAGGGTTGCTGTTTCCATTATTATATAGTTTTAAGACATTATGTAGTTTTAAGACCACAATGGATCTATGATAAGATCATTTATTTACAACGGAATGGTATACAAAGTCAACAGATCTTAATGAATATAAAATATTATGGCTACACAAACCGTTGAGGGTAGTTCTAGATCTGGCCGCCCAAAACGAACTAATGCCGGGAGTTTATTGAAACCATTGAATTCAGAATATGGTAAAGTAGCTCCTGGTTGGGGGACTACTCCTTTGATGGGTCTTGCAATGGCTCTATTTGCAGTATTTCTATCTATTATTTTGGAGATTTATAATTCTTCCATTTTACTGGATGGAATTTCAATGAATTAGATTTACAAGAACCATTAACTAGCTTTTTCAATCCAAAGTGAAGCGTTTAGTTTTCTGATTTTTATCCCATTCTATTTTGGTAGTTCGACCGTGGAATTTCTTTTTTTCTGTATTTCCGGAATATGAGTGTGTGACTTGGTATAATTGATCCTATGGCTAGTACAGAGAATAGATCTGTCATCTTGATAGAGATGGTTTTACTTCGTCGGATATTCGTTTTAGTATCTGGAGCACGGAATATATGAAATAGATTACTATAGATTACTAAAGTATTAGAACTATGATTCATACTTAATAGTCAGACCTCGTGGCCGGACTTCAAAAAATTTTTAAAAGAGTTAGAAGTTATAAATAGAAAGATTTTGATTCTTTCAAACTTCCGTTTAGGCTTATTTTGATCAAAGGACAAAGATTTCTTTTGATTTTTCGTCATTAGATCTAGTCATTGAATAAGTGATGATCCAACGGTTCTTAACTCAGGGAATTTTGGGACTTAGTTTGAGAAGGTTTTATTGAATCATCGTGGTTCTAGTATGAATCTGAGGTTTTAATCGATTCATAGGGTCTTAACAAGAGAATTCCTATCAATAAAAAAAAACAGCAGTAAAGCCGCATTACACATAAATAACAACAAAGAAAATAGGTAAATAGAAGATTCAAGAGGCCTATAACGATCGATATAGAGACGAATGAGCCGACTTGATTTTTTGGCATTATAACCACAAAGAATAGTTTTCGGGTTTTTTATTCTTTCATATCTTAAGAAAAAATGGAATCATAGAATTAATAAATTTTAAACTTTCTATTCCACACATCCGTTAGAACTATAGTATTGGGGTGTTTCTGTTTGAGCCGTACGAGATGAAATTTTCATATACGGTTCTCGGGGG